TTATTTTAATATTCAAACCAAGAAGTTCTAATTGGTCAAATAATTAATTTGTTAGTATTAGTAAAAGTAAATCCTTAATTATTTAAGTAAATGTAAAATGTTGAAGTCTCTGAAGTAGGAATCAAAAAAAATTCTACTTTCATTTACAGTTAAGTTATTTATAATATATATAATAAAGATAAAAAAATTAGACTAAAAAATAGTATGAATCAGAAGATCTACTAAAAATCTAATAAACAATCTAATAAAAAAATAAGTAATACAAAAAACTAGGAACTAGTTATTTTAATAAGTTTATTCAGTAGTTTATTCATAATTATTAACTGGTTTTACGAAAAATTATTTGATTGTCTTCCGTTCCAAACGAAAAACAAAAAAACATAGAAAAATATTCTTTTTTTTTTTATAGTTATATATTTTATATAGTTTATAGAAAAAAAGGATATGATACCTCTTACTTTACTTTACTTTACTACTTTACCATAACATAGAATAAAAAAAAAATCACTAAAATGTCTCAAATTATGGATTCTTTAAACAAATTAATTTATGGGATTAAATTATGGATATCATTTCAATTTGAAAATTGGAAATTCGATTTATTTAGATTTTCGAAAAAAAAAGAAAAAATTCAAGCTTTTCAATTAAGATTTGCTAACTTAAATTTTTCGATGTGGCTTAATATGCACATGTAAATTAAATGAAATACAGCAAAAATATACAAAATATATAGAGATCTTAAGTATAAGTAGAAATTTTGATTAATTATTTAATTTTTATTAAATTTATTCATCAATTTCGCACGAAGTATTTTAAATTATAAATAAATATTATACTCCATAGAAAATTTTGTTTCTCCTAATTGAATATTTTAGGGAATTTTAATATATATATATATATATATTTCATATATTTTTAGTTAGATTATGCTTTTCTATAATGAAAAATTTGACTAAAAGGCCCTGTATGGTATAGAATCTAAAAAATACATGGATAATTAATTAATTATATAGTAAACAAATATATATATATATATATATTTCATATATTTTTAGTTAGATTATGCTTTTCTATTATGCTTTTCTATAATGAAAAATTTGACTAAAAGGCCCTGTATGGTATAGAATCTAAAAAATACATGGATAATTAATTAATTATATAGTAAACAAAGATTCGTTTGACCAATAGATGTTTTTCACATCCAACTACAACAATGAGTAATCCATTTTAAATGGCAGTTCCAAAAAAACGTACTTCTATTTCCAAAAAGCATATTCGTAAAAATTTTTGGAAAAAAAAGGGATATTGGGCAGCGTTAAAAGCTTTTTCAATAGCAAAATCTCTTTATTCCGGGAATTCAACTTTGTTTATAGAAAAAAAAAATAAAAAAAATCTTCGTCGAATACGAACAATCGAAATACGAACAATAGAAGTCGGCCTAACCCAAAAAAATCTTATAACAAATTGGAACGATGATGCATCTTATAGTAAACTAAAGTAAAACGATTCTACTATAGTAGGAATCAAAAAATTTTAAACAACAAAAAAAGGAGTTTTATATGATTTATCCGTCTTTTCTACTAGGCAATTCCGCATCTCTAGCTATGAAGCTAATGAATTCGGTCGTTGTGGTCGGACTCTATTATGGATTTCTGACCACATTATCCATAGGCCCTTCTTATCTCTTACTTTTCCAAGCTCATTTTCAGGTTATAGAAGAAGGAGAAGAAGAAGCAATCGAGAAGGAGGTAGCCGTATCAACTGGTATTATGATAGGACAACTCCTGATGTTCATATCGATCTATTATAGGCCTCCGCGTCTAGTATTGAGTAGGCCTCGTACAATAACTTTCATAACTGTACCTTATCTTTACCTTCATTACATGTGGTACAGTTACGAAGACTTTTTTGTTGATGAAAAATCTACTCGCAAAAATTCAATGCGTACGCGTAATCTCAGCATTCAATGTATATTCCTGAATAATCTCTTTTTTCAATTATTGAGCCATTTCTTTTTTTTCCCAAGTACAATGTTTTTCAGATTACTCAACGTTTATATGTTTCGATACAACAACAAGATATTATTTTTAACAAGTAGTTTTGTTGGTTGGTTAATTGGTCACATTTTATTCATGAAATCGGTTAGATTCGTATTAGTATGGATACAGCAAAATTATTTGGTTAGATCGGCTAAGCCCATTCGACCTAAAAAGTACCTTTTCTATGTGTTTCGATTTTATCAGAATTTGATCTTCGATTTGAGAAATTCTTTTGGTCTAATCGGTGGTATTCTCGTATTTTTTACATGTCTACTCATTTTTAACAAAATGCCGTTACCTATTTTGACTTATAAACCGAAAGAAGCCGAAGTGGAAATAGATCGAAAAAAAGCTGAAGAATATTTTTATAGAATAGGCCTAGCGAAAGAAGGGGAATTTACCAAGGAAGAGCCTTCTCCTCCCCTTTTTAAACTTTTTAAAGTTTTTAAAGAAGCATTCTATAAAAAAATCCCAACTTCTGATCAAAATGATGGAAAAAAAAGAATTTATTTTTCACATCCACCTAGTTTAGCCGCTTTCTCGGGAATGATACAAAAAAATACTTCTTTGTCTACAACAGAAAAATTATCATCTGATGAACTGTACAATTATGGGATTCGTACCAATGAACAAAAAAAGAACAGCTTAAGCACTGAATTTTCTAAAAAAATTGCAGTTTTAGACAGAAAAGGGCTTAAAGAGATAAATGTATTGGAAAAAAAAACTCGATTAGCCGATAAAAAACAAGATAAAATACAATATTTCCAAAAAACATATGAACCCCTCTTAAGGGGATCCTCTCGGGGACACCCCAAAAAGCCACCTGCACCCACACCCTTCAAAAGATTAACTGGCCTCTTCTTTCTTCCACTCGAAGCTCAACTTATAAAAAATAATGAAAGGTACCTAGAAAAATGTAGACCCGACGCGATAATTATAGCAGAATTTAGGATCAAAGGTTCCATGCGTGTTCAAAAATGTAAAACGAGTGTTTGGTCAATATATCTAGAAAAACCACATTCCAGATTTTTTACAAACAGAATAGATTCTTTGTTTTATACTTTTCTTAAGTATTGCGAGTTTATTAGAGGAATTTTTCTAGAGTATACGGGAAAAATCTCAGAATTTGAACGTTTGGTTTATTACTCTTCTTTCGAAGATGTCCTTCTTACTATAGAAGAATTGGAAAACGAACCGACCGAAAGGGAAAAAATAGACGAACAAATAATGTAGGCCGAAAGAGCCTGGGAGGAGGAGTATACGTACGGTCAACCACTAAGGGCTGCGCTTCTAGGCGCCCAGGCAATTCTTAGAAAATATATTATATTCCCTTTATTGAAAGTATAATAAGAAGAAATTACGCAGAAATAAACTTCGGGAATCATATAAAAAACAGCAGGAATTATATAAAAAGGGATTATATATAAAACTTTGGGAATCATATAAAGAACTTTGGGAATTACATAAAAAACTTTGGGAATTACATAAAAGGGAATTCTATGGTAAACTTCAGGAATTATATAAAAAATTTCAGGAATTATATAATATACTTCGGGAATTATATAATGACTTTCAGGAATTCAATAATAAATCTGAGGAAGCATCTAAAAAACTTCGGGAATTATATAAAAAAATAGAAAAAAAAAGCTGAAAAAAAAAGCTGAAGAAAAAGCTGAAGAAAAAGATATTGAATTGCCGTCGTATAAGCCTCCTAGACATTCGTATCCTTCACTTAAGCTTCGTACTCGTATGTATACCGGAGATGGGTATACGTTTTATAGAACTTGGCGTAATGCTAATATGAGAAGGCAGACGGGTGGAGGTACCCCTGCTCTTCCTCCGTTGCCGGAGGAGGAGCCTCCTACATCTTTATCAAAATTTTTACAAAAAGGAATATTAATTATTGAAGGATATCCAGCGTCTATGTCTATAAATAATGGGAATTTTCTTATGTATCAAATGATAGGTATTTCACGGGCTCATAGGAGTAGACACAAAATTAATCAAAAAATATACAGATACATAGACAAAAACAATTCTGATTTGCTTATTCTTGAAAATATTTTATTACCTAGACGTCGTCGAGAATTGGGAATTCTAACTTGTTTCAACCCAAGGAATAATAAAGTTGTGGATAAAAACCCAGTATTTTACAATGGGAATAGGGTAAAAAACGGTAGTCAATTTTTTGATAAAAGCAAAGATCTTGATCGAGATAAAAAGAAACTTATCAAATTCAAATCCTTTCTTTGGCCGAATTATCGATTAGAAGATTTAGCTTGTATGAATCGTTATTGTATCCATACTAATAACGGCAGTCGTTTTAGTATGTTAAGAATACGTATGTATCCACGATTAAAAACTCATTTATGATACATTTATCTTATATATTCCTTATCGTCTAGTAGATAAATAGATGCGCACGCGCCTTGTCTTAGCGTCCAATTTCGATACATGATACTAATTCGATAACGTATCAATTAGATCCAGAAATGAATCAACAGAATTTTCTTTATTCATTTTATCAAAATGAATAAAGAAAATTCTGATTATTATGTGTACCAGATAAAAATAGCTGGCATTATTATTACTGATCGGCAAAATTCCATATTTGGTAAAAAAAAAAAAGAAGTTTTAAATTTTATGACAAAAAAATCATTCATATCTGTTATTTCGCATGAAGAAAAAGAAGAAAACAGGGGGTCCGTTGAATTTCAAGTATTCCGTTTTAGCAATAAGATAGGAAGACTTACTTCACATTTGGAATTGCACAAAAAAGACTATTCATCTCAGAGAGGTCTACGAAAAATTCTAGGAAAACGGCAACGACTACTGGCTTATTTGTTAAAAAAAGATGGAGTACGCTATAAAGAATTAATCAGTCAATTGAACATTCGAAAGCTAAAATAAAAACACGTTAATTTGAAGAGTCGTTTTGAATTATTTGATTTATTAGATCTTGAATTTTGATGAACTTCTTTTTGTTTTCAGCAATTCATGGAAAACTGAATAATGAATCGGGGAAAACCTATGGCTGTACCAACTACAAGAAAAGACCTCATGATAGTCAATATGGGTCCTCACCATCCATCCATGCATGGCGTTCTCCGACTTATCCTTACTTTAGACGGTGAAGATGTTATTGACTGTGAACCAATATTGGGTTATTTACACAGAGGGATGGAAAAAATTGCGGAAAACCGAACAATTATACAATATCTGCCTTATGTAACACGTTGGGATTATTTAGCCACTATGTTCACCGAAGCAATAACGGTAAATGGGCCAGAACAATTGGGAAATATTCAAGTACCTAAGAGGGCTAGCTATATCAGAGTGATTATGCTGGAGTTAAGTCGTATAGCTTCTCATTTGTTATGGCTCGGCCCTTTTATGGCAGATATTGGCGCGCAGACCCCCTTCTTCTATATTTTCAGAGAAAGAGAATTGGTATATGATTTATTCGAAGCTGCCACCGGTATGAGAATGATGCATAATTATTTTCGTATCGGCGGAGTAGCTGCCGACCTACCTTATGGATGGATAGATAAATGTTTAGATTTTTGTGATTATTTTTTAACAGGGATTGCTGAATACCAAAAACTTATTACACGAAATCCTATTTTTTTAGAACGAGTTGAAGGAGTGGGCATTATTGGTGGAGAAGAGGCAATAAATTGGGGTTTATCGGGACCAATGCTACGAGCTTCCGGAATACAATGGGATCTTCGTAAAGTTGATCATTATGAGTGTTACGACGAATTTGATTGGGAAGTCCAATGGCAAAAAGAAGGAGATTCATTAGCTCGTTATTTAATACGAATCGGTGAAATGGCAGAATCCATCAAAATTATTCAACAGGCTCTAGAAGGAATTCCAGGGGGTCCCTATGAGAATTTAGAAATCCGACGCTTTAATAGAATAAAATATCCTGAATGGAATGATTTTGAATATCGATTCATTAGTAAAAAGCCATCCCCTGCTTTTGAATTGTCGAAACAAGAACTTTATGTAAGAGTCGAAGCCCCAAAGGGGGAATTGGGAATATTTTTGATAGGAGACCAGAGTGTTTTTCCTTGGAGATGGAAAATTCGTTCCCCGGGTTTTATCAATTTGCAAATTCTTCCTCAGTTAGTTAAAAAAATGAAATTGGCTGATATTATGACGATACTAGGTAGCATAGATATTATTATGGGAGAAGTTGATCGTTGAAATGATAATTGATACAACAGAAGTACAAGCTATCAAGTCTTTTTCCAGATTAGAATCCTTAAAAGAGGTTTATGAAACTATATGGATGCTTGTCCCTATTTTGATTCTCATATTGGGAATCACAACAGGTGTACTAGTAATTGTGTGGTTAGAAAGAGAAATATCCGCAGGTATACAACAACGTATTGGACCTGAATACGCCGGCCCTTTGGGAATTCTTCAAGCTCTAGCAGACGGGATAAAATTACTTTTGAAAGAGAACCTTCTTCCATCTAGGGGGGATACACGTTTATTTAGTATCGGACCCTCTATAGCAGTCATATCAATTCTACTAAGTTATTCAGTAATTCCTTTTGGCTATCGCCTTATTCTAGCCGATCTCAGTATTGGTGTTTTTTTATGGATTGCCGTTTCAAGTATTGCTCCAATTGGACTTCTTATGTCAGGATATGGATCAAATAATAAATATTCCTTTTTAGGTGGTCTACGGGCTGCTGCTCAATCAATTAGTTATGAAATACCATTAACTCTATGTGTGTTATCAACATCTCTACGTGTGATTCGTTGAGACATAAGTCTTCCTCCATTTCTTTTTAGGTTTCTAAGAATAAAAATTAAACGTATTAAATAGATATATCTTTCTTTCTTTTTTTATTCACTAGCCCGGATTGCTAAACTAAACTAGATAGTTAGATGAGTGAAAGAAAACAGCTTCGAAATTCGCAGTAAAAAAATTGAATCTCATTTCCTATGTACAAGGGTTAAACGAAAATAAACATAAGCAGTCAAGACTCTTTACCCCAAGATTGGTTAATAAGTCATCATGTCTTGAAGCGGGTTGAAAAGAACAACTCTATGGAGCTTTTACTATCTTTTGTATGTATTCCCATACATGAATTACCATAGAGATTGAGAAAAAATGAGTGGATGATTAGGAACACAAAAGTACACAAAGGATTCGTAATAGAGATTATGTAAGTTATTCGAAGAGACTTTTATACATAAAAGAAATACTAATTAGGGCTTTAAATTTGTAGAAACGATCAAGTAGTACTCCCAAAAATGAAATTCCGATCCAGAGTATGATCCTATCCACCGATTATATGAATAACTATCAGTAACGAAGTAATCCTTTACCCTTTCTTTCTTTTATTTAGGTTTAATATAAAAGTAAAGTAAAGGAACGAAAAGAAAGTATGGAATTGCAAAAAAAATCTTTTTTATCTGATATCCATATTAATGGAAATGAAATTTTTGTCATGTCATAAATAATGAATGTTTAATTCTTTTTTTTTCGGAATCGAAAAAAAAAGTGAACTATTTATTGATATTGGTAATAAAGAGTATTTTTTTTGAAGGATCTAAGTTATTACTCAATAAAAAAATTGAAATTCTTAAACTTAAAGTAAGGGATAAGATCAATTCCGAAGCACTTTTTTTATAGTATAGCAGACAGAATTCCATTAGTCTAATTCAGGAACTTTCGATTGATTTTAACTTTATCTATCCTACAAGTATATCAAGATTAAATAAAGAATATCTAATCAGTCCCTAGATTTATTTATGGCTCTCGAGGAGCCGTATGAGGTGAAAATCTCATGTACGGTTCTGGAATAGCGATGATAAGAGTGATCTTATCATCGACTATGATTATCTAACAGTTCAAGTACAGTTGATATAGTTGAGGCGCAGTCAAAATATGGTTTTTGGGGATGGAATTTGTGGCGGCAACCTATAGGGTTTATTGTTTTTATAATTTCTTCTCTAGCCGAATGCGAGAGATTGCCTTTTGATTTACCAGAAGCAGAAGAAGAATTAGTAGCAGGTTATCAAACCGAATATTCGGGTATCAAATTTGGTTTATTTTATGTTGCTTCCTATTTAAATCTACTAGTCTCTTCACTATTTGTAACAGTTCTTTACTTGGGTGGTTGGAATCTCTCTATTCCATACATATTGATTCCTGAGTTTTTGGAAATAAATAAAGCGTATGGAGTCTTTGGAACAACAATTGGTATTTTCATTACATTAGCGAAAACTTTTTTGTTCTTGTTCATTCCTATCACAACAAGGTGGACTTTACCTAGACTGAGAATGGACCAATTATTAAATCTTGGATGGAAATTTCTTTTACCTATTTCTTTAGGTAATCTATTATTAACAACTTCTTCCCAACTCCTTTCATTATAAATTTATATAAAAAAATCGAATAGAATATTTGATATTCACTATAATTCAAATTCAAATATTCAAATTCAATTCACAACTTGTATCAAACAAGAGAAAGAAACAAAATCCAATTTATTATTGATATTTACTATATGTTCCCTATGGTAACTGGGTTCATCAATTATGGTCAACAAGCAGTACGGGCGGCAAGGTACATTGGTCAAAGTTTTATGATTACCCTATCTCATGCCAACCGTTTACCCGTAACTATTCAATACCCTTATGAAAAATTGATCACATCGGAGCGTTTTCGTGGTCGAATACACTTTGAATTTGATAAATGCATTGCTTGTGAAGTATGTGTTCGTGTATGTCCTATAGATCTACCTGCTGTTGATTGGAAATTGGAAACGGATATTCGAAAGAAACGATTGTTTAATTACAGCATTGATTTCGGAATCTGTATATTTTGTGGTAATTGTGTTGAGTATTGCCCAACAAATTGTTTATCAATGACTGAAGAATATGAGCTTTCTACTTATGATCGTCACGAATTAAATTATAATCAAATTGCTCTGGGTCGTTTACCAATATCAATAACGGATGATTACACAATTCGAACAATTTTGAATTCGCCTCAAACAAAAGAGAAATCTCATAACAAATGAGAAATCTTGTGATGGAAGAAATTACTAAGGTTCTTTTATTTAATTTTAAATTTAAATTCAAAAAGTTGATTTTTTTATTTTGGTCAAAAATTACAAACCCCGACTATTCTATTCACTATTCTATTGATTGATGAAAATCACAACTTAATTTGTATTGAAAATCTGTTTACTGTAATGATTTCCAATAGTTTTAGTTTCGAACGACTCTTTCAGATAAAAAAAGAATGCGATGGGTCCAATAACTTTAATATGTATATCAAATTAGGATTTCATTTAATTAGCAATAATTAGTAGCGCATGAACTTCTTTTTTCCTGTCCAAGTCAATAAGATCATGAAAAATTCCTATTTTTTTATCTCTTATTTTACATATAATGGATTTAACTGGAGCAATACATGATTTTCTTTTAGTCTTTCTGGGGTCAGGTCTTATATTAGGGGGTCTCGGAGTGGTATTATTTACCAATCCTATTTTTTCTGCCTTTTCACTGGGATTGGTTCTTGTTTGTATATCTTTATTTTATATTCTAGCAAACTCGCATTTTGTAGCTTCTGCACAACTCCTTATTTATGTAGGAGCTATAAATGTTTTAATAATATTTGCTGTAATGTTCATGAGTGGGCCAGAATATGGCAAAGATTTTCATCTTTGGACTGTTGGGGATGGGGCTATTTCGTTGGTTTGTACAAGTCTTTTTGTTTCATTAATTATTACTATTCTAAATACGTCATGGTATGGGATTATTTGGACTACAAGATTAAACCAGATTCTAGAACAAGATTTGATAAATACTAGTCAACAAATTGGAATTCATTTATCAACAGATTTTTTTCTTCCATTTGAACTCATTTCAATAATTCTTTTAGTTGCTTTAATAGGTGCAATTTCTGTGGCTCGCCAATAAGTCAATAA